TTTTCAATAAGATCAACTATGTTCATTGCATAATAAGCTCCCTTGAAAAGCATTGGCGCACGTGTAAACGAGGTGCTCTACCTAACTGAGCTATAGCCCTTGTCATAGATATCTTAACATATAGATAATTTCTTGTCAAGATGGATATTCCCTAATCTCACATGATAACTCTTTGATCCGCTTACTGTTAACAGATTGGTATTGCTTAGAAATAATATTCTATCTATAATCCCCGAGGTGATGGGTCTTCTTTTGCGGTGATAAATTACCTACTTAACTCAGTGGTTAGAGTATTGCTTTCATACGGCAGGAGTCATTGGTTCAAATCCAATAGTAGGTAGAACTTATTAGATACCATTGCATTGACTCCGGTATCTAATAAGTTTTTCTACCCATCCTCTTTTTTTCGTTGTATCAGATTAGACTTGATTGTCTTCAATTGGCAGAATCTAAATGTGGTGTATAATAAAGAACTTATAAAAAACGTCTTTTGATTATTTTGATGTATTGACTAGTAGGAAATAACATTGACAGCCTCTACTCGTGTCCTAGCTCGTCTGAGAGCTAGATTCGCTTCAATCACTTGTCTCTTACCCTCAGCTCTACTCAAGTTAGCTTCAGCTATTTTAAGAGTTTGTTGAGCTTCTTGCGGATCAATGTCAGTACTCATCTCCGCATCATTTCCTAAAATGGTGATCTCATTATTCCCTATTCTAGCAAAACCACCCATCAGAGCCACCGTTAACCATTGGTCGTTGAGGCGTATTCTCAAAAGACCTATATCTACAGCCGTGGCAATAGGGGCGTGGTTTGGTAATACACCAATTTGGCCACTATTTGTAGATAAAATGATTTCTTTCACTTCTGAATCCCAAATAATTCGATTAGGAGTCAGTACACAAAGATTTAAGGTCATTTCTTAAAATTGCTCTCCACTTCTAAGTTCATAGCTTTCGCGGTAGCTTCATCGATGTTACCCACCAAATAAAAAGCCTGCTCGGGCAGACCATCTAATTCTCCGGAAAGGATCAGTTGAAACCCCCTAATTGTTTCTGCAAGACCAACATATTTTCCTGGAGAACCAGTAAATACTTCTGCCACGAAGAAGGGTTGTGATAAGAAACGCTCAATTTTTCGTGCTCTTGCTACAGTTAAACGATCCTCCTCGGATAATTCATCCAACCCAAGAATAGCTATAATGTCCTGAAGTTCTTTGTAACGTTGTGAAGTTTGCTTAACTCTTTGCGCAGTTTCATAATGTTCCTCACCAACGATCCGAGGTTGTAACATAGTTGACGTTGAATCTAAAGGATCTACTGCTGGATAAATACCCTTGGCAGCTAATCCTCTTGATAGTACGGTAGTAGCATCTAAATGTGCAAATGTAGTGGCAGGAGCAGGGTCTGTCAAATCGTCCGCAGGTACATAAACTGCTTGGATCGAAGTTATAGATCCCTCTTTGGTAGAAGTAATTCTTTCTTGCAAAGAACCCATTTCTGTACTAAGGGTAGGTTGATAACCCACTGCAGAAGGCATTCTCCCTAATAATGCGGATACTTCTGATCCTGCTTGGACAAAACGAAAGATATTGTCGATGAATAGAAGCACATCTTGTTCATTAACATCCCGGAAATATTCTGCCATAGTTAGGGCAGTCAAACCAACTCTCATACGAGCTCCCGGCGGTTCATTCATTTGACCATAGACTAAAGCTACTTTTGATTCTGCAAGATTTTTTTCATTAATTACTCCGGATTCTTTCATTTCCATGTAAAGATCATTTCCTTCACGAGTACGTTCTCCTACTCCGCCAAATACGGATACGCCCCCATGAGCTTTGGCAATGTTGTTGATCAATTCCATGATGAGTACTGTTTTACCTACTCCAGCTCCCCCAAATAGTCCGATTTTTCCTCCACGGCGATAAGGAGCTAAAAGATCTACCACCTTAATACCTGTTTCAAAGATTGATAATTTCGTATCTAACTGTATAAAGGCGGGCGCAGATCTATGAATAGGAGATGTTGTGCGAGTATCTACAGGACCTAAATTATCAACAGGCTCTCCAAGAACGTTGAAGATTCGCCCGAGAGTAGCTCCGCCGACTGGAACACTTAGAGGAGCTCCCGTGTCAATCACTTCCATTCCTCTCATCAGCCCATCTGTAGCACTCATAGCTACAGCTCTAACTCGATTATTTCCTAATAATTGTTGTACCTCGCAAGTCACATTAATTTGTTGACCGACAGTATCTCGACCCTTAACTACCAAAGCGTTATAAATATTAGGCATTTTGCCCGGGGGAAAAATGACATCCAGTACTGGGCCAATAATTTGAGCGATACGCCCTAGTTTTTTTTCTTCAAGTGTGGAAACCGCAGGGCTAGAAGTAGTAGGATTGATTCTCATAATTATAATAAAGTGAAATATGTCGAAATCCTTTTTGGAATAATACCAAATCGAAAATAAATGTCCGATAGCAAGTTGATCAGTTAATTCA